AGGTGTAACCTTTCGCTCAATACTCAAATCAACAATTGAAACATCTGAGGCTGCATCAATCGAGGATACACGATAGAAGGAATTGTTCTATCTCCAAACTTCACCTTCACCGAGCGTAGGTTTATTTCAAGAATTTCGTTCTTTCTATACCGAACCGCGTCTCTTTCTCGTAAGACTGAGGTGAGGGCTAAAAAAAAACAAGAAAAAAGAATCAAATCGCACCATCTCTGTAATAGGTAAATGCCTTTTTTTCTCCTGAAGTTGTCGGAATTATTCGTAATAAGATATTGGCTACAATTGAAGAGGTCTTATCAATAAAATTTCCATTTATACGAGATCTAGGCATAATTAGCAATCCATTCTAGAATTCTTTTCATTACCCCTCGGGGAAAATGATCCCACAAACAAAGCAAAGGAATTATACAGTACGAAATAACATAAAAACAGACTAATTTTATTCTAATAAATACATATGGGCTTTCCGCTTAAATTGTCCCCTTTTGTTTGGGAAAGATATGAGATATTGGAATCAGATTGATTTCATTCCCATTTTTGTAGTATACCAATGAGCGGAACTATTACTATTTCATCTAAGTTAAATAACCAAGGACTTTATTTTACTATGGATTCTGATAACTCGAGAAGTTTTTATTTGGTTATGATCCAAAGAGAAAAAAGAATGGAATAATCATTCCATTAAAAAATAGAGTAGAGTAACCATTGAATGAGAGAAGTTTTTGTTGAGAAATATAAAATGGGAAAGGAATTCTTCCTATAGAACTAGTGATTGGTCGTACCTGTACTGCAGTAATATGAATAACTCGCTATTCACTCAGTTTCTGGTCAATAATAAGATTATGTAGGAGAGATGGCCGAGTGGTTCAAGGCGTAGCATTGGAACTGCTATGTAGGCTTTTGTTTACCGAGGGTTCGAATCCCTCTCTTTCCGTTTCTGTTAATTCACCAACGTAACGTTATCGACCACAATCTATCAAATCAAATAACAATTGAAACCATTATTCCAGCAATAAGACCCTTATTTGATAGAAATTCTCTATTCCTAATTACTGTGGTTATAAAATAGGAAAGAGCAAAAAAGAAAAAAAAATCCTACTGTTGATCCATTTGTAATAGGTGAAAAAATGCGGATGGATTAAGGCCCTTAGATCCATTTAGTTCGGCGAAAAGGGGACGAAATTCTATCAACCTTTCCTTCTTAATTTTGTTAGGTTCAAGTCTGACGAGAATAATATTCTACAACTAACAACTCATTTATTTTCAAACCGATCCATTTACTATCTATTATTTGATTTACTAATCCTTTATATTGGAATGAGTCAATAGTCAAATGTTTTGGCAATTCCTCATGGGCGGATGAAGCAATATAATTTTGAATCAGACCTTTTGATCTTTGGTTATCCTTCGCAGTAATAATATCTCGGGGTTTGCAACGATAACTTGGTATATCCACTATACGACCATTAACAAAAATATGTCTATGGTTAACTAATTGCCTGGCTCCGGGGATGGTCGAAGCCATACCCAATCGAAAGAGGATGTTATCCAAACGCATTTCAAGTAGTTGTAGTAAAACCTGACCCGTTGACCCTTTGGCTTTTCCAGCGATATGTACATATCTAAGTAATTGTCGCTCTGTCAGACCATAATGAAAACGCAATTTCTGTTTTTCTTCTAGACGAATACGATATTGCGATTTTTTCCCAGAACGCAATTGGTTTTTAAGATCACTTCCGGGTCTAGGTCTTTTACTAGTTAGTCCTGGTAAAGCTCCCAGACGGCGTATTTTTTTAAAACGAGGTCCTCGGTAACGAGACATAAAGACTCCTTTTTTTATTTTATTGAAATTCAATTTTACACAATAAATCTAAATTAAAACTGAACTAAAGGATAAACAAAGCAAAATCAACTGATGAAGTACTACAAAAAAAAAAATGAATTGTATCAACATCTATATTTTTTGTATATATATATAGGAAGTTGAGGCTCCGTTTGATGATTTGTTCTGTAGAGATCTAATTGCTCTAATCCATTTTTATTAATAATTGCAAGTTACCACGACATAATAGATCGCCGATCCAGCATTTTTTTTTTGAAGAAAAGGAGAGATTATCAATCTCGGAAAAATGGATAGAAAAAAAGCCGGCTATCGGAGTCGAACCGATGACCATCGCATTACAAATGCGATGCTCTAACCTCTGAGCTAAGCGGGCTCACATAAGAGAAAAATTGCGTAACAAATAGAAATATTGTATAGGAATTCCGGAAAATGTCGGATCTTAGCTATTAATTTCATATGAACTAAACTAATTAATAGAGTTCTATAGCTAGAAGTTAGAAGTTCTAAGCTAAGTTCCTTTTATAAGTAATTAAAATAAAAAAAGAAAATAATAAAAAAATAATAAATATAAAATATAATAAAATTATATTAATAAATTATTAAAAAATATTTCATCAATCATAATCATAATATATGATCATATCAAATTCAATTGGAAATTCAAATTAGAATAAATAGAATTTTTCTTAAAGCTTAACTAAAGCAGTTATAGATAGTAAATTATGTTAATTTCATTATAGCGGATTGGTCCTAAGAAAAGAATAAGATAAGGATAAAGATACAATCTAATTTAGATTGAGACATTATTCTGGTTTCATTTTGAAAAGGAGGAGATAGGACGAAAAAAAGAATGAATATTGAACGTTACAGTATTACAAATCACACTGTAAAAATGAAAGGGAGAGATAAAATGGATATGGTATATATCTATTCATCTTGAATTGAAAATACATCAATGATAGAATTATTTCTGATTGAAATAAACAAGGTTTATCCAATAGAAATGAACTGATAGAGGATGGTCAAAAAAAGAAAATAGCAGCCTTTTCGATATGGGAATCATTAGATAATGAATTCAACGGTTTCAAAAAAAGAAATAAATGAAAGAGATGGATGAAATTATAAATGTATCTTGGTCTCAAAGAAAAGGGAAGGGGGATATGGCGAAATTGGTAGACGCTACGGACTTGATTGGATTGAGCCTTGGTATGGAAACCTGCTAAGTGGTAACTTCCAAATTCAGAGAAACCCTGGAATTAAAAATGGGCAATCCTGAGCCAAATCTTTATTTTTGGAAAACAAGGGTATAAAACTAGAATAAAAAAGGATAGGTGCAGAGACTCAATGGAAGCCGTTCTAACGAATAGAGTTGACTACGTTGCGTCGGTAGCTGGAATCCCTCTATCGAAATTAGAGAAAGGATGGCCATATATACCTAATACGTACGTATACATACTGACATATCAAACGATTAATCACGACACGAATCCATATCGTATAATATATTTATATTATTAATGTTTATTATAACATTATGAATGATTATGAAATCATGAAATATGACATGAAATTCGGAAAAAATTCAGAGTTATTGTGAATCCATTTCAATCGAACAAAAATTGACTATTCAGTAAAAAAATCATTCATTCCAGAGTTTGATAGATCTTTTGAAAAATTGATTAATCGGACGAGAATAAAGAGAGAGTCCCATTCTACATGTCAATACTGACAACAATGAAATTTATAGTAAGAGGAAAATCCGTCGACTTTATAAATCGTGAGGGTTCAAGTCCCTCTATCCCCAATAAAAAGCCCATTTTACTTCCTAACTATTTATCCTCTTTTGTTTTTTCTTTGTTTTTTCATTGATGAAAAAACAAAATTCACTATCTTTCTCATTCATTCTACTCTTTCACAAATGGATCCGAACAGAAATCTTTGGATCTTATCCCATACAAATGAAGATATATAGGTAAACAATCTCCATTATTAAATAATTCACAATCCATATCATTATCCTTATATTTACTAGGTCAAATTTTTTATTTTTTGTTTTAGTCCCTTTAATTGACATAGATACAAGTACTCTACTAGGATGATGCACAAAAAATGGTCGGGATAGCTCAGTTGGTAGAGCAGAGGACTGAAAATCCTCGTGTCACCAGTTCAAATCTGGTTCCTGACACAGAAAAAATCTATTGGATAGATATTCAAATTAATAGAGAAGGATCGGGATACATATTCGTTAATAGTCTAGAGTATGATACATATTTATTCATCTAGGTATATAGATATATGCATCTATTTTTATAGGTGGGTAAAGGTAAAAAAGAGATATATGTATGGTAAAGAACAAAGTGAGATTACGTTCCCTTTTCTTTTTTCTTTCTTGTTTGTGCATACTGTGCTTTCTCTCACTCAAAAAAAGTGTGAAGTCCTCATATATATCCTCTTCATATATATCCAAAAAAAGTTTTTTAAGAACTTCAAAGTCTAGAGAGAGGAGTTGAAGGATAAGAATAGACAAAATGCATTTCAAACAGAGTACAAATCCAATCCCTTGTCATTTCTTATTTCGTATTTTCTTTTTTATTTATTTATTCTATTTCGTCATATTCTATTTCTTCATTCTTGCTTACGTTACATTACTTTCCGGGGTCCGGTCCATCTAAGTGATATGCGCGGTACAAAGTTCATGGTGCAGAACTCTTTTGATTCATCCTATTTTTTCTGCTCATACGAAAGAAATAAATATGATATTTTCAAAATTTAAATTGGGGAATCTCAATGAAGTCCTTTTTAGCTTAAGCTATCCATAATACGAATTTGAGTCCAGTAGTTATTCTGTTTCATCTAGAACAGAACGTCAAAATCTTACTTGACTTGAATGAAATCTGGAGTCGTGTCGTATAAGTAAACATGAGTTTCTTATCATTCAATGAGCATCTTGTATTTCATAGAAATTTGGGGTAATATAGTCCTTACGTAAGGGCCAGCCCATCCAACTTTCAGGCATTAAGATACGTTTAAGACGTGGATGATTATCATAAGAGATTCCCAACATATCATAAGATTCGCGTTCTTGAAAATCAGCACTTCTCCAAATCCAGAAAACAGACGGGATTCTAGGATTATTCCTTGG